TTAAAAATAAGCTAAATTAAGCTTTTGGGTTCATACCCCAACTATAAAGGAAATCCCTTTTTTTAAAAATAAAGTGCCTGATTAAAGGGTTATTCTGATAGGATAAATTAAGTAAATATATTTACCTTTATTATTATATTTTATAGAATTAAACTATATCTAATAGTATCAAAAACTATTGTGCATCTTACACTAAAATATAAATATTTAGATTTAAATTCTTAAATTGAATAAATATTATATTTTTTATTAAATTTTTTTTTTATTTAATTCTAATAAAATATTTTTTCTTTTTATTTTAATTTTTAGAACCTTAATTTCTATTTCTTCTAATACATGATTTGGATGTTGAATTGGACTAGAAATTAATTTACTTAGATTTGTTCCATTAATTTCTAATTCTAATAATATAATATCTACTGAAGCTTCATTAAAATATTTTTTAACCCTAGCTATTGCATCAATTAACTTTTTATTTTCAGTTTTAATAAAAATAACCTTAATAAAAAATTTTGAAATAAATTTATTTTTATCAATTATAATTAATTCATCAATATTAATAAAAATAGGTTCTGCCCCCTTTCATTTTTGATTCCCAAATATTGTTGAAGGATTATCATGATTAAATAACTTTATTTTAATAACATGACAAAAAATTACCCCCATAATTATTTTATCTTATTATTTTAATAAAAATTTTATTATAATAATTATTTTAATTAATATAATTATTAGTGCTATTGGAGGATTAAATCAAACTTCTTTACGAAAATTAATAGCCTTTTCATCAATCAATAATTTAGGATGAATAATATCTTCTATTATAATTAGAGAAAACTTATTATTATTTTATATATTTCTTTATTCTTTTATAATTAGAATTATATGTTTATTATTTTATATAATAAATATATTTTATATAAATCAATTATTTATTAATAACATAAATTCCTTAATTAAAATTAATTTATTAATTAATTTTCTTTCTTTAGGGGGATTGCCCCCTTTTATTGGATTTTTTCCTAAATGAATTATTATTAATTTTTTAATTATAAATAAAATATATTTTATAGTTTTTATTATAATTATAATAGGTTTAATTATTTTATTTTATTATATTCGTATTGTTTATTCAACTTTTATATTTAATTATTTAAAAATAGAATGATTTAAATTATTTATTAAAAATAATAAATTTTTATTAATTAATTCATTTTCATTTTTTTCTATTACAGGAATAATTCTTAGAACTTTATTTTTCTTATTAAGGTTTTAAGTTAAATAAACTAATAATCTTCAAAATTATTTATAAAGAATTATTCTTTAAGCCTTAGTAAATTTTACTCCTTAAAATTTGCAATTTTAAATCATATATTATATGACTATAAGGCTTTAAATATATATATATATATATATATATATATAATAAAAGAGATTTATCTCGTTAATAAATTTACAATTTATCGCTTATACCCTCAGCCATTTTATTCATATTTTATTCATATAAGCGAAAATGACTTTATTCAACAAATCATAAAGATATTGGAACTTTATACTTTATTTTTGGAATTTGAGCAGGTATAGTAGGAACTTCATTAAGTTTATTAATTCGAGCAGAATTAGGAACCCCGGGATCATTAATTGGAGATGATCAAATTTATAATACTATTGTTACAGCTCATGCTTTTATTATAATTTTTTTTATAGTAATACCAATTATAATTGGAGGATTTGGTAATTGATTAGTACCTCTAATACTAGGAGCCCCCGATATAGCATTTCCTCGTATAAATAATATAAGATTTTGACTTTTACCCCCTTCTTTAACTCTTTTAATTTCAAGAAGAACCGTAGAAAATGGAGCAGGAACTGGATGAACGGTATACCCCCCCCTTTCATCTAATATTGCCCATAGAGGAAGATCTGTTGACTTAGCTATTTTTTCCCTACATTTAGCAGGAATTTCATCAATTTTAGGAGCAATTAACTTTATTACAACGATTATTAATATACGATTAAATAATTTATCATTTGATCAAATACCTTTATTTGTATGAGCTGTAGGTATTACTGCTTTTTTACTTCTTCTTTCATTACCAGTATTAGCTGGAGCTATTACTATATTATTAACAGATCGAAATTTAAACACATCTTTTTTTGATCCTGCTGGAGGAGGAGATCCAATTCTTTATCAACATTTATTTTGATTTTTTGGTCACCCAGAAGTTTATATTTTAATTTTACCGGGATTTGGAATAATCTCCCATATAATTTCTCAAGAAAGAGGTAAAAAAGAAACATTTGGTTGTTTAGGTATAATTTACGCTATATTAGCAATTGGATTACTAGGTTTTATTGTTTGAGCTCATCATATATTTACTGTTGGAATAGATATTGATACCCGAGCTTATTTTACATCAGCAACAATAATTATTGCTGTTCCCACAGGTATTAAAATTTTTAGTTGATTAGCAACTTTTCATGGGACACAAATTAATTATTCACCATCAATTTTATGAAGATTAGGATTTGTTTTTTTATTCACAGTAGGAGGTTTAACAGGAGTTATTTTATCTAATTCTTCTATTGATATTACTTTACATGACACTTATTATGTGGTAGCTCATTTTCACTATGTTCTATCAATGGGAGCTGTTTTTGCTATTATAGGAGGATTTATTCACTGATATCCTTTATTTACAGGATTATCTATAAATCCATTTTTATTAAAAATTCAATTTTTTATTATATTTATTGGAGTAAATTTAACTTTTTTCCCTCAACATTTCTTAGGGTTAGCTGGAATACCTCGACGTTATTCAGATTATCCCGATTCTTATACTTCTTGAAATATTATTTCATCTTTAGGATCCTATATTTCACTATTAGCTGTTATATTTATATTAATTATTATTTGAGAATCAATAATTAACCAACGGATTAATTTATTTTCTTTAAATCTTCCTTCTTCTATTGAATGATATCAATCCATACCCCCCGCAGAACATTCATATAATGAACTTCCTATTTTAAGTAATTTCTAATATGGCAGATTATATGTAATGGATTTAAACCCCATTTATAAAGGTTTATCCTTTTTTTAGAAATGGCAACTTGATCAAATTTCAATTTACAAAATAGAACTTCCCCTTTAATAGAACAAATTATCTTCTTTCATGATCATACTTTAATTATTTTAATTATAATTACTATTTTAGTAGGTTATTTAATAATAAGATTATTATTAAATAAATATATTAATCGATTTTTATTAGAAGGACAAATAATTGAATTAATTTGAACTATCCTACCCGCAATTACATTAATTTTTATTGCTTTACCTTCTTTACGTTTACTTTATTTATTAGATGAATTAAATAACCCTTTAATTACTTTAAAATCTATTGGCCATCAATGATATTGAAGTTATGAATACTCAGATTTTAATAATATTGAATTTGATTCATATATAATTCCTCTTAATGAATTACAAAATAATAATTTTCGACTTTTAGATGTAGATAATCGAATTATTCTCCCTATAAATAATCAAATTCGTATTTTAGTCACAGCAACTGATGTCATTCATTCCTGAACTATCCCCTCTTTAGGTGTAAAAGTAGATGCTAATCCGGGACGATTAAATCAAACAAATTTTTTCATTAATCGTCCTGGAATTTTTTATGGACAATGTTCAGAAATTTGCGGAGCTAATCATAGTTTTATACCTATTGTTGTAGAAAGAATTTCAATTAAAAACTTTATTAATTTGAATTAATAATTATTAATCATTAGGTGACTGAAAGTAAGTACTGGTCTCTTAAATCATATAATAGTAAATTAACGATTACTTCTAATGAAAGAATTAGTTAATCTATATAACATAAATATGTCAAATTTAAATTATTACTTTGTAATATTCTTTTATTCCACAAATAATACCAATTAATTGAATTATTTCATTTTTATTTTTTTTATCAATTTATTTAATTTTTAATATTATAAATTATTATATTTATAATATTAATTTTAATAATAATAATGATCAATTAAATTTTAAATTTAAAAATTTAAATTGAAAATGATAAGTAATTTATTTTCAATTTTTGATCCATCTACAAGATTATTAAATTTACCCCTTAATTGATTAAGAACTATTTTAGGGATAATATTTATTCCCTATTCATTTTGATTAATACCTAATCGACATTATTTTTTTTGAAATTTTATCCTATCTAAACTTCATAATGAATTTAAAGTTTTATTAAAAAATAATTATTTTAAAGGATCAACTTTTATTTTTATTTCCATATTTTCATTTATTTTATTTAATAATTTTTTAGGATTATTTCCTTATATTTTTACTAGAACAAGACATTTAACTTTATCTTTATCTATTTCCTTACCTTTATGGTTAAGATTTATAATTTATGGGTGAGTTAATAATTCTCAACATATATTTATTCATATAATTCCTCAAGGAACACCTTCAATCTTAATACCTTTTATAGTATTAATTGAAACCATCAGTAATATTATTCGCCCAGGAACTTTAGCTGTACGATTAACTGCAAATATAATTGCAGGTCATTTACTTATAACCTTATTAAGAAGAACAGGACCTAGAATAAATTATTATTTTATTATACTATTAATCCTTATTCAAATTCTTTTACTAATTCTTGAATCAGCTGTAGCAATTATTCAATCTTATGTTATTGCAATTTTAAGAACATTATATTCTAGAGAAGTAAATTAATGAAAACAAATTTTAATCATCCATTTCCACTAGAAGATTATAGACCATGACCTTTAACTGGAGCTATCGGAGTTATAACTCTTGTAACTGGCATAATTAAATGATTCCATAATTTTAATATAAATTTATTAATTTTAGGTTACTTTATTATTATTTTAACAATATATCAATGATGACGAGATGTATGTCGTGAAGGAACTTTTCAAGGTAAACATACTATTCTTGTTACTAAAGGTCTTCGTTGAGGAATAATTTTATTTATTATTTCAGAAATTTTTTTTTTTTTATCATTTTTTTGAGCTTTCTTTCACAGAAGATTATCACCTAATATTGAAATTGGTTCTATATGACCTCCTATAAATATTATACCTTTTAACCCATTTCAAATTCCTTTATTAAATACTATTATTTTAATTAGATCTGGAATTTCAGTAACCTGAGCTCATCACGCCCTTATAGAAAATAACAACACTCAAACCACCCAAGGATTATTCATTACTATTATATTAGGAATTTATTTTACTATCCTTCAAGCATATGAATATTTAGAAGCATCACTTTCTATTGCAGATAGAATTTATGGATCAACTTTTTTTATAGCAACTGGATTTCATGGAATTCACGTAATTATTGGAACTATATTTTTACTAGTTTGCCTCATTCGACATTTAAATAATCATTTCTCTAATAATCATCACTTTGGATTTGAAGCAGCAGCTTGATATTGACATTTTGTAGATGTAGTTTGATTATTCCTTTATATTTCTATTTATTGATGAGGAAATTAATTATTTATATAATATATTTAGTATATTTGACTTCCAATCAAAAAGATTAATAAACTTTAATATAAATAATCATTTTAATAATAAATATTTTTATCTTATTTATAATTATCTCCAACATAATAATAATAATATCAATTATTTTATCTAAAAAAACATTTTCAGACCGAGAAAAATCTTCCCCCCTTGAATGCGGTTTCGACCCCATTTCCTCAGCTCGAATTCCTTTTTCCCTACACTTTTTCTTAATTACAGTAATTTTTTTAATTTTTGATGTAGAAATCGCTTTAATTTTCCCCATCATCCCCCTATTTAAAATAGTAAATTTTATATTATGAATTAAAATTAGAATATTTTTCATTTTTATTTTAATTGTTGGCCTTTACCATGAATGAAACCAAAATATATTAAATTGAATTAATTAAATTAATACTTACTATTTAAATAGGATTATAGTTTATTAAAACATTTGATTTGCATTCAAAAAATATTGTTTAATTCAATTTATCTTAAATAATTAAATAAGAAGCAAATTTTGCATTTAATTTCGACTTAAAAGACTGAGTTTATTACTCCTTATTTATTAATTGAAACCAAATTAGAGGTATATCACTGTTAATGATAAAATTGAATTTATATTCCAATTAAATTATATTTAGAAATATAAAGTTTAAAATTAAGCTGCTAACTTTATTTTTAGTGGTTAAATTCCATTAATATTTCTAATTTATATAGTTTAATAAAAACTTTACATTTTCATTGTAAAATTAAAAATAAATAATTTTTATATAATATTTAAAAATAATTCTATTTCCTTAATATCTTCAATATTACACTCTATTATATAAGCTATTTAAATTTAAATAATTTAATATCACTAATAAACTAATTATTATCCATAATATAAATCTAAATAAATAAATTTTTAAATTATTTATCTGAAAAATATTATAAAAAATTGAATATTTTTTAAAAATATTTATTAATCCTCAACCTCTATACACTTCTCTTCACCCCATATCAATAGTCTTTAATAAATTTTGTCTAAAATTTAAAAAGTTATAATTTAATCCGTATGTTGATAAATTTGGTATAAATCATATACAACATAAAAAATTTCTTAAATTATAAGTCATTAAAAACTTATTTATGGAATAAAATTTTATTTCTCTAATTATAAAACCTATTAACCCCCCAATTAATCTTACATAAATTACTATTATTTTTAAATTAAATGGTAAATAAATTATATAAGGATAAGAGAAAATTAATCAACTTAAAAATCTCCCACTAATAATTCTTATAATTAATAAAACAAATATTCTTTTTAATATCACATAATCTTCATCATATAAATTATAAACTCTTACTAAATTATAATCATTAATTATTAAATATATAATTAAACGAATAGTATAAAATATTGTTAAACCTGTAGAAGTATAATATATAAGAAAAATTATAAAATTTAAATTTCTAAATCTAACTATTTCTAAAATTAAATCTTTAGAATAAAATCCTGCTAAAAAAGGAATCCCACATAAAGCTATATTTGAAATATTTAAACATAATGAAGTTAAAGGAATAAAAAATCTTATTCCACCTATATAACGAATGTCTTGTATATCATTTATTATGTGAATAATAACACCTGCACATATAAATAATAAAGCTTTAAATATAGCATGTGTCAATAAATGAAAGAAAGCTAAATCTGGTAAACCCATACTCAAAATTCTTATTATTAAACCTAGTTGTCTTAAAGTAGATAAAGCAATAATTTTTTTCAAATCAAATTCATAATTAGCTCTAATTCCTGCTATAAATATAGTTAAACTAGATACTATTAATAAAACTTTTAAAAAAAAAGTACTTTCTAATAATATATTAAATCGAATTAATAAATAAACTCCCGCTGTAACTAAAGTAGAAGAATGAACTAAAGCAGAAACTGGAGTAGGAGCTGCCATAGCAGCAGGTAATCAAGAACTAAAAGGAATTTGAGCTCTTTTAGTTATTGAAGCAATAATAATCATAACTACAACTATATTTATTTCTCAATCATTTTTTATAAATTCTAAATAAAAAATATAATTTCATCTTCCATAATTTATTATTCAAGAAATAACTATTAAAATAAAAACATCCCCAATTCGATTTGATAAAGCAGTTAATATTCCAGCATTATAAGATTTTAAATTCTGATAATAAATTACTAACAAATAAGAAACTAACCCTAATCCATCTCAACCTAATAAAATTCTAATAATATTAGGTCTAATAATCAATAATATTATTGATCTAACAAATAACATAACTAAAATAATAAATCGTCTTAAATTTAATTCTGATCTTATATATCTTTGTCTATAATAAATAACTACCGAAGAAATTAAAAAAACAAACATTATAAATAACAAAGATATTCAATCAAATAAAATTGATATAATAATATTTATTGAATTAAAAGAAATAATTTCCCACTCTAAAATAATAATTATATCATTTATGATAAAATAAACTATAAAAAAAAAATTTACCATACTTATAATAAATAAAAAAAAAAAAGAAATAAAACAAATAGAATATTTAATAAAATTTATAATTTAAAATGAATTACATTCATATTTTTGATACCACAAATCAATATTTTAATTAAATTATTTAAATAAAATCAAATTATTCTATAATCAATTTTAACAATTATTATATTTAATGGTAATCAATGTAATAACAATAATAAATATTCACGAGAAACCCCTGTATAATATCTATAAATCCCCGAGTAAAATTTTCCATGTTGAATATAAGAATATAAATATAATCTATAACCAGCACTAAAAAAAGAAATTAATATCAATATAATTATTGAAATTCAAGATCATCTTATTAATCTATTAATTAAACTAATTTCACCTATTAAATTTAATCTTGGCGGGGCTGCCATATTTGAAGATATAAGTAAAAACCACCATATTCTCATTGAAGGTATAAAATTCATTAAACCCTTATTAATATATAATCTCCGACTATGTAAACGTTCATATCTAATATTAGCTAAACAAAATATACCTGAAGAACATAATCCATGACCAATTATTATAATATAAGAACCTAAAAACCCTCAATAATTTATAATTAAAATTCCACAAATCACAATTCTCATATGAGCTACTGAAGAATAAGCAATTAAAGATTTAATATCTACCTGACAAAAACATTTTAAACTAATATAAAAACCTCCAATTAATCTTACAATAATTCCAATATAATTTAATTTTAAATTTATTTGCTGTAAAAAAACTAATAACCGCATTAAGCCATACCCACCTAATTTTAATATAATTCCAGCTAAAATCATTGAACCTGATACAGGAGCTTCGACATGAGCTTTAGGTAATCATAAATGAACAAAATACATAGGTATTTTAACCAAAAAAGCCATAATCATTGAAAAATATAATAAATAATTATTAATATTTACAAACTTTAAAAAATAAATTATTATTGTTCTTATTTCATTAAAAACGTAAAAAATACCCATTAATAAAGGTAAAGAAACAAATAAAGTATAAAATAATAAATATAAACCTGCTTTAATACGCTCAGGTTGATACCCCCATCCAATAATTAATATTAAAGTAGGAATTAATCTTCTTTCAAAATATATATAAAATATAAATAAATTTATAACTCTAAAAGTCAAATATAACATAATCAATAAAAAAATTACATTAAATAAAAAAAAATTAACATAAAAATTCAATTTATATAAATTTTCTCTTGCTATAATCATTAAAATAGAAATTCAAATTCTTAATAAAATCAAACCATAAGATAAAATATCACAAGATATTATATATCTAAAATTTCTATATAAATTAAAATTAATTCTTAAATTTATAAATAAAAATATTATAAAAAATAAAATTATTTGGACCATTCAAAACATATTTTTTATAAAACATAAAGGTATTAAAAAAATTAACATAAAAAAAAATTTTATCATTTAATTAATTTAATATATATATATATATATATATATATATATTATAATAAATTATATCTTCTAAAATAATCATTACCATGAGTTCGAATCATAGAAACTAAAATTGACAACCCTAAAACTCCCTCACACACTGAAAATACTAAAAATACTATTAATATATATAAATCATATTCAATTATTCTTAAAAAAATCATTATAAAAAAAAAAATTCTTAAAACAATAAATTCTAATCTTAATAAAACAATTAATAAATGTTTATGTTTTAAAATAAAAATTAAATTACCAATAATAAATAAATTAATAAAAATAATTCTTATATATATAATTATCATTTATAGTTTTTATAGTTTAAATAAAACATTGGTCTTGTAAATCAAAATTAAGTAATATATTTTAAAAACTTCAAAAAAAAAGAAAATCTTTATCTATAATCTCCAAAATTATTATTTTTATTAAACTATTCTTTGAATTTGACATTACTAAATTATTTTTATCCACTTTAATTATAATCATATCTTTTATAATATTATTTCTAAATAATCCCTTATCTATAGGACTTATAATTTTAATTCAAACTATATTAATTTCATTACTATCAGGAATAATAATTAAAACATATTGATTTTCTTATATTTTATTTTTAATTTTTATAGGAGGATTATTAGTATTGTTTATCTATGTTTCAAGAATTGCATCAAATGAATTATTTAAGCCATCTTTTAATTTAAAAATTATATTTTTTATATTTTTATTAATTTTATTTATAATACAATATCTATTTATAAATAATATTTTTTGAATAAATTTAAATATAAATTCAGATATAGATATAATTAATAACTTAAATTTATTATTTAATAATGAAAATAAAATTAATTTAAATAAATTATATAATAATCAAACTTTTATAATTATATTAATATTAGTAATCTACTTATTTATTACTCTTATTGTAGTAGTAAAAATCACAAATATTTATTTTGGACCTCTTCGATCTAAAATTTAACAATTTAATTTATATTTATATATATATATATATATATATATATAAATTACAAATGATAAAAAATAATTTTAAACTTATTCGTAAAACTAATCCTATTATTAAAATTTTAAATGGATCATTAATTGATTTACCATCACCATCAAATATTTCATATTGATGAAATTTCGGATCATTACTAGCTTTATGTTTAATCATTCAAATTTTAACAGGACTTTTTTTAACAATATATTATACGGCTAATATTGACTTAGCTTTTTATAGAGTTAATTATATTTGTCGAAATGTAAATAACGGGTGATTAATTCGAACTCTCCATGCTAACGGAGCTTCTTTTTTCTTTATTTGTATTTATTTACATATCGGTCGAGGAATATATTATGAATCTTTTAATTTAAAACAAACTTGAATAATTGGAGTAATTATTCTATTTTTATTAATAGCAACAGCTTTTATAGGTTATGTTTTACCTTGAGGTCAAATATCATTTTGAGGTGCAACTGTTATTACAAACCTTTTATCTGCCATCCCATATTTAGGGTCTATACTAGTTAATTGAATTTGAGGGGGATTTGCTGTTGATGATGCCACATTAACTCGTTTTTATACATTTCATTTTCTACTTCCTTTTATTATTATAATAATAACTATAATTCACTTATTATTTCTACACCAAACAGGATCTAATAACCCTTTAGGATTAAATAGTAATTATGATAAAATCCCATTTCATCCATTTTTTACTATAAAAGATTTATTAGGGGCAATAATCTTATTATTTATCTTAATCTTATTAACTTTAACAAATCCATATTTATTAGGAGATCCTGATAATTTTATCCCTGCTAATCCTTTAGTAACTCCTGTTCATATTCAACCTGAATGATATTTTTTATTTGCTTATGCTATTTTACGATCTATTCCAAATAAATTAGGGGGAGTAATTGCTCTAATTATATCTATTTTAATTTTAATTATTCTTCCTTTTACTTTTAATAAAAAAATTCAAGGTATCCAATTTTATCCAATTAATCAAATTATATTTTGAACATATGTAATAATAGTTATTTTATTAACTTGAATCGGAGCCCGACCAGTAGAAGATCCTTATATCGTAACCGGACAATTATTAACTATTTTTTACTTTTCATATTTTATTTTTAATCCATTAATAAGAAAATATTGAGACAAAATAATTTTTAATTAAAATTAATGAGCTTGTTTAAGCATTTGTTTTGAAAACTTAAGAAAGAATTATTAAATTCTATTAATTTATACTAAAAACAATCAAAATTAAATTAAAAAAACTTTTACTCCTAAAAAAAATAATAAAAAATTTAATGAAACAGGTAAATATGTTTNTCAAGCTAAATATATTAACTTATCATAACGATAACGGGGTAAAGTACCTCGAACTCAAATAAATAAAAATGAAATAAATGTTAATTTTAAATAAAAAAATAAATTTAAATCATAACCCCCTATATAAATAATAATAAATAATAAACTTATAAATAAAATTCTTGAATATTCTGCTAAAAAAATTAAAGCAAATCCCCCTCTTCTATATTCTACATTAAACCCAGAAACCAACTCTCTTTCACCCTCAGCAAAATCAAATGGAGTTCGATTAGTTTCAGCTAATATTGATCTAATTCAACATATTCTTAAAGGAAATATAATTAATATAAATCAAATAATATTTTGATATAAATTATATATTAACAAATTATAATCTATAATTATAATAATTCTAGATAATAAAATTATAGATAATCTTACTTCATAAGAAATAGTTTGAGCTACTGCCCGTAACCCACCTAATAATGAATAATTAGAATTAGAAGACCAACCTGCCACTATAACTGTATAAACCCCTAATCTTATACAACATAAAACAAACAAAACCCCTAAATTAAATCTAATCAAATTAAAATAATAAGGAATCACCATTCAAATTATTAAAGATATAATAAATCCTAAAATTGGAGAATAATAATAAATTAAATAATTTGAATAATTAGGATAAGTTTGTTCTTTTGTAAATAATTTAATAGCATCAGAAAAAGGTTGTAAAATTCCTATAATACCCAATTTATTAGGACCTTTTCGAATTTGAATATAACCTAAAACCTTACGCTCCAATAAAGTTAAAAAAGCTACCCCAATTAAAACACCAATAATCAAAACTAATAAACCAATAAAAATTATAATAATATCTTTTATTAACATTTACTATCTATATAATTAAATTATACATTTATGAATTCTAAAATCATTACATTTTTCTGCCAAAATAGTTTTAGTTATATATATATATATATAACTAAAACTTAATTTTAAACATTTTTTTATAAAGTTAATTAATAAAATTCATTCATTAAATTTAATTTAAATATTTAATCCTTTCGTACTAAAATATTTTATTTTTTAAAAGATAGAAACCAACCTGGCTCACACCGGTCTGAACTCAGATCATGTAAGATTTTAATGATCGAACAGATCAAAAATTTTAAACTTCTGCATTTAAATTTTATCTTAATCCAACATCGAGGTCGCAAACTTTTTTTCTTATATGAACTAAAAAAAAAAATTACGCTGTTATCCCTAAGGTAATTTTTTCTTATAATCAATAAAATTGGATCATTTAATCACTTATATATGTAAATTTTTTTAAAAAAAGTTTATTTTATTTTTCTATCACCCCAATAAAATAAATTTCTTTATTAAAAAAAATATAAATTTATAAATAAAATTAATAAAAAATATTTATAAAACTCTATAGGGTCTTCTCGTCTTTTTAAAATATTTTAACTTTTTAATTAAAAAATTAAATTCTATTTTTTTTTTATTTAAAAGACAGTTTATATTTCATCCAATCTTTCATACAAGTCATCAATTAAATGACTAATGATTATGCTACCTTTGTACAGTCAATATACTGCAGCCCTTTAATATATTATCAGTGGGCAGATTAGACTTTAAATTATTTATTCAAAAAGACATGTTTTTGATAAACAAGTGAATATTAAATATTTGCCGAATTCCTATTAAATATTTACATTAAATTAAAATATAATTTATTTTAAATATATAATATATACTAATTTTATCATTATAACTAATTTTTTAAAATTAAAAATTATTTTCTTTTATAAACTGAATAAATTTTTAATTTTAAATTTTATTATTTATGAAGTTATTTATAATAAATTATAATTTTTTAACAATATAAATTATATAATTTTCAAAAAATTAAATAATTTAATTATATTAATATTTATTTTAAAGCTTATCCCTTAAAATATAAAATTTATAATAATTATTTATTCATAAATAAATAAATAATTACTATAAATTTAAAATTAAATTTTTTTCTAAAAAAACTAGATATATTTAAAAACGATTAACATTTCATTTCCAATTAATTATTTAAAATATTTATGCTACAATAACTTTTATAATTAATTATCTCTTTTAAATTCGAGAATTTACTATCTAATAATATTTTTTAATAAACTCTGATACACAAGATACATTAAATTAAAATTACTTTTAATTAATTTAATTTTCAATTTATTCTATATTCTTTCACAATACAATATAATTCACTATAAATTTTTAAATTATTTCTATAAATATACTTTAACCCCCATTAATGTATAAATATATTCCTATAATTTTTAAAAATTCTTTTATTATAATTTTTTTATTAAATTACCCCCCTCAAACTAATTAATATTATAATATCTTTTCAATGTAAATGAAATACTTTTTCAAGCTCTAATTTGTTCTTTCTAGAAACACTTTCCAGTACCTCTACTTTGTTACGACTTATTCCAATTTATAATTATATTAATTACTTATATTATAATATATATATATAAAATATAAAATTCATATGAAAGCGACGGGCAATATGTACATATTTTAATTTTAAATCATTTTATTAAACTAAATAAAATTACATTTAAATCCACTTTCAATTTATTTTTTCAAATAAAAATCCATTTAAATAAATTTATTGTAATCCATTATATTCTTAATTATAATCTACATCTTGATCTGATTTAATTTTATATTTAAACTTTAAAATATTATTTTTATTAAAAAATATTTTTTTAACAACGATATACAAAATTAAAAATTAAGTAAATTTATTCGTGGATCATCAATTATTAAACAGATTCCTCTAAATGAACTAAAATACCGCCAAATTATTTAAGTTTCAATAAATAATTATTTACTATTTTAGTATTATCACTTAAAATTTTAATAATAGGGTATCTAATCCTAGTTTTTTATAAAATTTATTAAGTCTTAAAAATAAAATAATATTCTATTAAATTAAAATTTCACTTAATAATTTAAAATTTTAATTATAATAACTTAAATAAATTTATAAATAATAATTAATTACTAAAAAAATTTAATTTAACTTTTGTTTAACCGCATCTGCTGGCACAAAATTTGTTATTAATTTAAATATTACTAAATCTTAATTTCTTAAATTATTTAATATAAATTACTATAATTATAAATTAATTATTATTAAAATAAAGAAAATTTAACACTAAAATTTATATGTAAAATAAATTTAAAATAAATTATTTAAACTATAAAAAATTTTTTTTTTATTTATATATTTTATTTTTCACATAGATTTTTTTTTTTTTTTATTTTTTAGTACCCTTATTTCAACTTCATCTAATTCATGGTTAATAATTTCTCTTTTTTCTTTTTCATAATATTCATATTAAAAACAAAATTAAGAATTAAACAATGTATATTATTATAAATAATAATATATTAATATAATTAATTTTAATTTTTTAATCATAATTTATTATATAAATATATATATTAATATATTAAATATTTAATATATATATATATATATATATAATTAATTTATAATTTATTTAATTTTTTGAACCCTTTTTAATAATTTTTCATATAATATAAAAAAATAAAAA